GCTCTTCCGATCTGTGAGCTACACCCCGAACCCCACAACAACAAAAATAAAAAAAAAAACTAAGTTTTTTTTTTAAAGGTAGGTCTGAATTTTTAGGGGAGGGGGGTTATGGTTTCTTCTATTTTATGTTAAGCATGAGTTTTTTTTTAAAGGTAGGTCTGAATTTTTAGGGGAGGGGGGTTATGGTTTCTTCTATTTTATGCTAAGCATGAGTTTTTTTTTAAAGGTAGGTCTGAATTTTTAGGGGAGGGGGGTTTTATAATTCGTGTCTAACATAAAATAGAAATTAATTTTGCTTGGAAAGAGTAGAGTTTGGTAGATATATCTTTAAGTAAAGGGGCTTGGCTTCAAACCAAGAATATATAGGTTCAAATCCTATTATCTACGTAGCAGAGTGGTCTAATGGTTAGGATCTCGGGCTCATATCCCGTGTAACCAGGTTCAATTCCTGGCTCTGTATTTAGAGTGTGGTAAGTATTATTATGAGTTTGGTTATGGCTCTATAAATACATTAAATAAGCCTACACATGTTAGGGGGGCCTTATAGCCGAGGAAAAAATGGATTACCTAAGACCTTTAAGGTATCAAGATTATAGAGATTAAAACTTTATAAACTGAAGACACCTAGATCTCCGGACCCAAACTGCAACAAGGTTGTGGTTAGCAGCAGTGAGCAAGAGTATACACTATATAAGAGTATGATATCGATTATTTAGTTAAATTAGTATCTTTTATAAAATAATAGAAGTGGCCTGTTTATTATTATTTATAATTATTGGTGCAGAAATAATTATGTAAAATTTTAACATAATATTATTAATTAGTATGGAGGTTATTTAGTTAGGGGAGTCTAATACCTGTGCCAGCAGACGCGGTGAGACCGGATCCCCTGTGTTTATATAAAAATAAGTGTGTATGGGTAGGAATAATTTTATATTGCTATTTAACATTAAATTAGTCGGTAGAATGAATATTAACGTGAAAATTTAGGGTTAATATACATAGTAAAGTAATCTAAACCATGAAAGTTGTGATTGAAAAAAGGATTTGAGACCCTTGTATCCTTAGCTGTAAATTGTGATAACAAACTTCAATAGTATTGCCGCAAGGTTAAAACTGAAATTACTTGGCCGTCAGACAATGCTTACTTGGAGGAATATGTAGCCACCTTAATATTAGACGATACTCCGCGGAAGACCTTTCCCATATTTGAACACCCTGTTCTCAGTTATAGAAGTATAACCTAAAGGTTATGGGGCAGGTGTTGCATGGCCCTCGTCAGCTCTGAATTAAATTTTTAGCTTCAATCTTTTAATATCTAGAAAATACTTAGTTAAGAAAGAAGTGAGGTCATTATTGCCCTTATATATGGGGGTTACTATGTATTACAGTAAATTGAGTAAATTTAAGTTCATATTATGAATGTAGTGTGAAATACGCATCGGAAAGTGGATTCAAGAGTAAAAGGCCAATAGAATGGGCCTTTGAATAAGGAACGTGTCGGGGTACAGATTGCTCGTCGCCCCTGGGGGAGATTTAATTATCGATCTGGGGTAAGTCGAAACATAGTGAGGGTACGGGAACGTGCGCCTTGTTTAATTTATTATAAAAGCCAATTAAAAAAAAATAGGAGTATAAATGTAAAATCAAATATAAACTAAATAGTATAATTACCTAGTATTTTACTATTATTATAAATATAATTTGATAAAAAAATTTATTATTAAAAGGAATTGAAACATCTTAGTACCTTTAATTAAGAAAATTTATTAGTAATGGTGAATGAAAATAAAAAAAAATAAGGTTTAATATTAAATCTTGAGTAATTAAATTATAATTGTAAATTAGTTAAGTTTTTATATACCTATAGATTTAGTACTGTAAAGGAAAAAAACATAAATTAATTTGGGTAAACACTGATATACAGGTACTTTTTGTATAATAGACTTATTAGAAAATTTAATTACAATTTTAAATCTTGAAAAAGATTAAGTAATTATTACCCGAAACTATATGATTTAATTGTTATTAAAACTTAGTTTAAACCGGTGTCTGTGGTAACATACTCGGAAAAGTGGCAATTAGCGGTGAAACACTAATCGAATATAGCAATAGCTGGTTTCTTGTGAAATTTATCTTAGTAAAATATACTTTTTTATAAGTATAGATGAATACAGGGTGATAAGATCTTGTATTAAAAGAAGAACAGTTCAGCATGTTATTTAATATACTTTATTATTGAAGTACAATTATAGGGTTTGATCATTATTCGCTAAGGGAGTTGACCTTCTGGTAGTCAAATCTTAAAAATGGTGTTAAAATATACTTAAATGTGATTACATAGCCTAATGATCTAGTTTTATATAAATTTATAATACATGTAAAAATAGTAACAAGGTATTCATAATTTTAAGTAGAAATAAATATGTAGTAATATTATAAGTATAAGTAAAATTAATTAATTTCTAAGTATTAAAGTAATTATCTAGCTTAATATTTTATAAGCTACAGATTTATAATAAAACAATCTCTCATTAAAAAAGGAGTAAAATGTACTTCTTACAAGAAAATTACATATAGTTTATTGTAGTTACAAAAGAATGTAGAAATAAATAATAACTTAATAGGGTAAATTTTTTTTAAGGAACTCGGCAAATTTCATGTCGCCTGTTTACCAAAAACATAGCTAGAATGTAAATTCCTCAAGTGTTGCCTGCTCAGTGATTTTAAAGTATATATAAATTAATTTATTATAAAATAAAATTAAACAGCTGCCTTAGGTAACGAGGGTAATAATTAAGCATAATCTGATACCGTTTGAATGGCGGAGCGTTGAATGGAGTTACGAGCGTGTCACTGTCTTAATTGAAAAACCTATGAATTTGAAGTACTAGTTAAGATGCTAGTTAAAATTGTAAGACGAGAAGACCCTATAGAGCTTTACTATATACTTTTTTACTTCTATTATAAAATTATAAAGAGAATATTTCTTTTTAAGAATAATTACATGAGTATAAGAAAGTGTGGTAGTTTAGGTGGGGAGCCTACCTATTATTAAAAACATAGTGTTAACAATATAGATAACAATCTATTTATTGTGTAAATTTTATTTTTACCAGTTATAAGTATAGGTGGAATGACCCGTTTAGAATAATTATATATTTTGCTAACGACAGAAAATAAAAGCTACCTTAGGGATAACAGAGTAATGCTGATCAGTAGATCTTATATTGATCAGGGGTTGCCACCTCGATGTTGAATTGAGTTGTCCTGGACTGCGCAGAAGTAGCCAAGGGTGGGACTGTTCGTCCCTTAATATCTTACATGATTTGAGTTCAGACCGTTGTAAGACAGGTCGGGTTCTATCTACAATTAAAACCAAAAGTTCCCTTAGTACGAAAGGAATTGAGGAATACTTACAGCTATTAAAATCTGTAAAGATAAAAATATGGATAGAATTAATTATATAAATTATCTTTATTATTTTTATATTTATTAGTTACTTATAAATTTAATTTATTATTCTTATTTACTTAATTAATATAAAATGTCTACTTATTTTAGTCATTATGTTATAATTAATCTAGTTTATATCCAAGGATTTAGTAATATGACTTTTTTACTTTTCACAGGGGTTATTATAATTATTACATTATTAATGCCTAATAAAACTTTACGTCCAACACGATTTGAAATATTACTTCGTTATGTGATAAAACACTGACAAAAAGTTCATGGAGAAGAAGCATGACGTAAACATAAAATGGAAGAGTGGTTTCCCCTATTTTGCTTATTTATTACAATTTTTATATTAAATATTTTAGGTTTTGTTATTTTTAGCTTTCCTATTACTGCTCATTTTGGTATGACAATAGGACTTGCTTTAATTGTATGAATTACTGTTCTTTTTTCTTCCCTTTATTCTCATTGGCCAAATCTTGAGGGAATACTTCTTAATTTCATGCCTAAAGGAGCTCCTATTTTAATGTCCCCAGCTTTAATATTAATTGAATTTATAAGTTATTGTATACGTCCTTTATCTTTAGGGTTACGTTTAGGGGCTAATATAACTGCTGGTCATTTATTATTAGGGATTATTGCAAATTTTACTTTTTTCTTTCTTCTACATTTACATCCTTATTGTTGATTAGCTCCTATTATGTTATTAGTAAGTATGATTTTATTAGAAATTGTTGTTCTTGGGGTTCAAGCATATGTATTTGTTTTATTAACCTCTATCTATATTAAAGAAGGTAAAGAAATTCATTAAAGTTTAGGTGTTATACAAGTAAAAATTTATAATTTCTACTTTATTTTTTTTTATTTTACTATTAAAAGTACTATTTAAATTATAAAGAATATTAATCTTATTTACACACTAGTAAATTATAAGTTAAAGAAATTATAATTATTTCTATAATAAAGTTAATTTATTATGGGTTATCTTATATATATATATATATATGTATATTAAAATGAATAGAATAACAAGTCCTTACCATACTGTATCTCCAAGCCCTTGGCCTTTTTTTATGGCAATAGCTACTTTTTGTACTGCTTACGGGCTTATTTTTTATTTTTGAAAGCATGTTATTTATCTTTTAATAGTAGGGTTATTAATGATGTTAGGTTTATTTTTTATATGGTGTAGAGATATTATAAGAGAAGCTACATTTCAAGGTGCGCATAGTTTACGTGTTGTAGCCATGTTAAAATTAGGTTTTATCTTGTTTGTAGCTTCAGAAATAATGTTATTTGTCTCCTTTTTTTGGGGGTTTTTTCATAGCTCTTTATCTCCTTCTATTGAAATAGGGAGTATATGGCCTCCCATAGGAATTAGTCCTATTTCTCCTTTAGGATTACCTTTATTTAATACAGCTATACTATTAACTTCAGGAGCTTCAATTACTTGGTCTCATCATGCATTAGTAGCAGGAAAAAAATCTCAGGCTCTCATGGCTTGTAATATAACTTACCTTCTTGGAATATTATTTACACTAATTCAATTATATGAATATAAAGAAGCTAGTTTTTCTATTGCTGAAGGTATTTATGGAACAACTTTTTATATGTTAACAGGCTTTCATGGTGGTCATGTAATTATAGGAACTTTATTTATAATAGTAGGTTATTATCGTATGCGGGCAAATCATTTTACTTCAACACGTCATGTAGGATTTGAGTGTGCCATATGATATTGACATTTTGTAGATGTTGTTTGAATATTACTTTACTTAACTGTATATTGTTGAGGTTCATTATAATTAATTATGATTTACTTATTTCCTCTTCTTTTATTTTTAGTAGCTTTAATTGGGTTAGTTATTCATAGAAATCATATGCTTTATATTTTACTTTATATAGAAATATTGATATTATCTGTTACTTATTGTTTTTGTTTAGAAGGAAATATATGAGAAAATGAGATGGGATTTATATTTGCTTTATATATAATAACTTTGGCAGCAGTAGAATCTGCTCTAGGTTTAGCTATAATTGTATCATTTTATAAGTTAAAAGGAAATATAACATTAAAAGCTTTTCACTTGTTAAAAGGATAAAATTTTGATTTATACACTTATAATTATGATAAATAAATTTATTTATTAAATAATTATTTATGTTTGATTTAATATTTTCTATATCTAAATTATTTTTATTGTACTGTATTAATATATTAAATTTTACAATAAATAATTGTTGAGTATGTTTAGCTGTATTTATATGTTGTTTATGTTTAATCTTAGAAGAAAATAAAAGTTACGAATTTATTTTTTTATGTTTTATCTTAGGAATCTCAACTTTATTTATCTTAAATTGTAATCATGTTTTTTGATTATTTTTAAGTTTAGAATTACAAACTATGAGTTTACTTATACTAATAGGAACCCCAAAACTAAGTTTAGTAGCAAAACAAGCAACATTTGAGTATTTTTTTTATACTGCTTTATTATCTTGTATTTTTTTACTAGGTGTATTTTTCATATTTAATTTTCTTACTTATGAGGACTTATTAATTTATTTAAGCTATGAACCTTCCATAGAAGTTTATATAGGTTTTCTTTTTATAACTTTTCTAATGGTATTTAAACTTACTCTTTTTCCATTTCATTTTTGAGCTCCTAATATTTATGAAGGAGCTAGCTGAACAACTTTACTTTTAATAGGGACCCTACCAAAAATTGGTGTCTTACATTTTCTATTTTATTCATGACCTTGTCATCCATTATTTTATTATATACTTGGGTTATTTTCAGTTTTATGGGGTACCATAGCTTTATTAAACCAAACAAAAATTAAACGTTTTTTAGCTTATAGTGGGGTTGTAAATATGGGATGAATTTGTATATTTTTATCTCAGTCTTTTTCATCACATCTTACTTTAACTTTTTTTGTGTTTATATATTTTATTTCTTTTATATTAATTATTAATATATTAATTGTTTCTTATAATCGTAATTATTATACCCACAATAAAGGTTATAAATTAAAATTTTTAATTGAAATATGTTATTTAAATAATAAGGAAAGATATAGTTTAATGATATTATTGCTCTCACTTTCTGGTATTCCCCCTTTACTAGGATTTTATGTAAAGGCTCTTATTTTACGAGGTTTATTTATAAATACACATTATAGTGTCGTAATACTTCTACTTTTGTGTTCTCTTATTATAACTTTTGCATATCTTCGATTTTGTACATTATGAGTATTTAATAAAAGAATAAAAAATTATATTGAAATTTATATTCAAAATTATTTATATAATGAGTTGCCAATTATTAATCAAACTAATTGAAATCTTCTTGTAAATATACAATCACAAGTATGCTTATTAATTTTATTAGGATTTCCACTTACAATACTATAACTTTATATGATTTTAATTATAATATTTCTCCCTCTTATTAGTTTTGGGGTTTGCTCTAATTTTGGTAGATTTTTAGGCGTAAAAAGTGCCCCTACTATCTCTATTATTTTAAATAGTTTTGCTTTTTTATTAACTTTGATTATTTTGCCTAGTGTTTTAATAAAAAATAGTATAGAATGTACAAGTTTTAAATGATTTAATTGTGGTCTTATTACATGTAACTGGGGTATAGATATAAGTAAAATAGCAGTAAGTATGTTAATTTTAGTAACTCTGGTTTCTACCTTAGTTCATTTTTATTCTTCTGCTTATATGGAGGGAGATCCTCATATAATTCGTTTTATGTCTTATCTTAGTCTTTTTACCTTTTTTATGCTTATATTAATTTCTGCTTCTAGTCTACCTCAGCTTTTTATAGGGTGAGAAGGGGTAGGATTATGTTCTTATCTTTTAATAAATTTTTGGTATACACGACTTCAAGCTAATAAAGCAGCTATCAAAGCTATGATCTTAAATAAAATTGGGGATGTTGCTTTAATTATAGCTTTGAGCTTACTTATTTGAAAAACTGGTACATTATCAATAGTTTCTTTTTCTCCTTTATTTTATTGTGCTTCTATAACTTTAGAGAGTACTATAACATTACTTCTTTTATTGTCTGTTATAGGAAAATCTGCTCAATTAGGGTTACACATGTGATTACCCGATGCTATGGAAGGCCCAACACCTGTTAGTGCTCTAATTCATGCTGCAACTATGGTAACAGCAGGTGTTTTTTTAATTATAAAATTATCTCCTTTATTTTCTATGACACCTTTAACCTCCTTTAGTATTCTTATCTTTGGAAGTGCTACTGCAATTGTAAGTGCTAGTATTGGTCTTGTGCAAAATGATTTAAAAAAAGTAATTGCTTATTCTACCTGTTCACAACTTGGTTTTATGGTTATGATTACTGGTTATAATTATTACGAAGTAAGTTTATTTCATCTTCTTAATCATGGATTTTTTAAGGCCCTTTTATTTTTAAGTGCTGGAAGTATTATACATTCTGTAATGGATGAACAAGATTTTAGACGTTATGGATTTGGAAATTTAAATCCTTTTTCTTCTCTTATGATTTTACTAGGATCTCTGTCTTTAATGGGAATTCCTTTTCTAACAGGTTTTTACTCTAAAGATTTTATTTTAGAACTTTTAGTAGCTAAAGAATATTTACTTACCCCTCTTATATGCGGTATAGGAGCAACTACTATGACAGCAATTTATTCTTTACGTCTTCTATGTGAATCTTATTATCAAAAACCTCAATTTAACCCCTACATACTAAAAACTTGGCATAATCAACCTTTTATTATTATAATAACTTTACTTATTTTAGCTTTATTAAGTTTAATAATTGGTTTTATATGAGTTAATACTTTATTATCTCCATTTTCTTCACCTATGATTTGAAGCTTAATAAAATGATCCCCTCTAATTGTAACTATTATAGGAGGAGTATTATCTATTTTACTTTTATTTAAAAAATATAAGTTTTTTTACTCTATTTTTATTTTAAATATTTTCTTTAAAATATTTTTAAAATTAAAAATAAAAACTTATGTACTTGTAGCAAAAAGATGGTATTTTGATGAGCTTGTTGAATATTATATTAGTAAGATAACTTTGTACTATAGTACTAAAATTGTTTATCAGCTTATAGATAGTCAAATATTAGAATTAATAGGTCCTACAGGAGCATCTTTTAAACTTATAACATTATCTTCAATTACAAGTCATTATAATCAAAGTAAAATGATGAGTATTATAGGAGGTTTATTTATATTTATTTTTATTTCTTTATACATTTTACTTTAACTATGGAATTATTATATTATTTATTTTCTTGTTTAGCTCTTGTAGCTTCATTATTTGTATTACTTTCATCTTCTCCTGTTTATGGCGTATGTTGATTAGTTTTAGTTTTTTTATGTTCTTCATGTTGTTTATTTTGTCTTGGAGTAGAATTTATTCCATTAATACTAATTATAGTTTATGTAGGTGCTATAACTATACTATTTTTATTTGTTATTATGATGATTAATAATAATATACAATTACAAGTATTATCTATTTTTCATATATGATTAATTCTTCTTTATATTATCTTAAATATTATATTAAGCCTACATTTTTTAAATCCTACTAAGATTATTTCTCAAACCTCTTGAATATACTCACACTGAGGGGAAGTATCAAACATGGGGTTATTACTTTATAGTGAATTATTACTTCCTTTACTTATTTTAACATTTATCTTACTTGTAGGACTTATTGGAGCCATCTTACTAGCTATACAGCAAATATCTATTAACAATCTTTAATGCAAGAGTATAATATTTTATTTTTTTGTGTTGTTATTTGTGTTTTACTAGCTATCATTATAAACTTATTATCAATGATTTTTAGTGAAAAAGTACCAGGAAAAGAAAAAGTATCTGCTTATGAGTGTGGTTTTAATCCTATTTACTACCCAGGAGAACCATTTTCTATAAGATTTTTTGTTATTGCACTCTTATTCCTTATTTTTGATCTTGAAATTTTATATTTATTTCCTTGGGCTAATATAACAGGACTATTAACACTTTATACCCAAGTATGAGTCTTATTATTTATATTTTTATTAATTATAGGCTTAGCTTATGAATGATCTCGTGGAGGTTTAGAATGACAGTAGAATGCAAAAAATCTTATTAGAATATATTTTTTTACTTTTATGTTGAATTTTTATTCTTCTCCCTGTTTTAATCTCTGTAGCTTATTTAACTTTAGCAGAGAGAAAAGTATTAGGTTATTCTCAGATAAGAAAAGGACCTAATGTAGTTGGATTTTATGGTATTTTACAACCTTTAGCAGACGGTGTAAAATTATTTTCTAAAGAATTAGTGATACCTAATCATTCTAGTTTGCTTCTCTACTTTTTAAGTCCTATATTAGCTTTAACTTTGTCCTTATTAGTTTGAAGTTTTATTCCTTATGGAAGTAAAAGTACTATAATAAATAGTCCGTTCTCTTTGCTACTTATTCTTGCTATATCATCAATTGGTATATATGCTATTTTAATGAGTGGGTGAGCCAGTCGTTCAAAGTATGCATTTTTAGGCTCTATGAGAGCTGCAGCTCAAATGGTAAGCTATGAAATAGCAATAGGCATAATTTTAATGACTATTATAGTTATATCAGGATCTTTTAATTTATATACTATTTGTTCTAATCAATATCATACCTATCCTTTATTTATACCCTTATGACCTATAGCTTTTTTATTTTTTATAAGTTCTTTAGCAGAAACTAATAGAGCCCCTTTTGATTTAACAGAAGGTGAATCAGAACTAGTTTCTGGGTATAATGTAGAATATGCTTCTATGTCTTTTGCTTTATTTTTTTTATCTGAGTACTCTCATATTATATTTATGAGTTTTCTTTTTTCATGTTTATTTGTGGGTCATAGTATATTACAGGGAAGTTGATTATTATTATGTTCTATTTCTGGTTGAATATGTTTCTGCTTTATATGAGTAAGAACCTCCTTTCCACGTTTTAGATATGATCAACTCATGCATTTATTATGAAAATCTTACCTTCCATTAAGTTTAACCTTTCTTATTATTGTTAATTGTGTATGCCATAGTAATGCATGTTCATCCCTTATATAGAGATAGTTATACTATAATTTTATCAAATTTAATGTTTAATATAAATTTATCTTTTGATATATCTAATTTTCTTTCTTTTCTTTTGAAGTCTTATTATTTGATCCATAAAAGAGAGAAAAACAGTAGTTATACATAATCTTTCTATGGTTGGCTTCTTTATAGCCCTTTTAATTTCAATATTTCAACTCATATCCTTATCTTTATTAGGGAGTACTTGAGCATATAATTGAACTTCTTCTTCAATTGTAAAAAATATAAATACCTGATCGCCCTTTATTTTTGGAGAAAATAATATATCAAGCTTATTTATTATTCTTACCTTAATTTTAATGTTATCTTCCTATCTTATAAGTTGAGGGACAATTACAAAAAATATAAAACAATTTAGTATACTTCTTTATGTTTTAACTTTAGCTTTAGTTATACTTTTTACTACTCAACATCTTTTATTATTTTATATATTCTTTGAAGCTACTCTTATACCTGTTTTTTTAATGATTATTTTATGAGGCTCTAGAGAAGAAAAACAAAAAGCTGGGTATTATTTTTTTTTTTATACTTTTAGCGGTTCATTATTAATGCTTGCCTGTATATTAAAACTATACAATATTGTAGGAACACTACATTTAGAAATATTACACTTAATCAAACTTCCAAAATGAATTCAATTTATATGTTTTATTGGTTTTACAGCCGGCTTGGCTGTTAAAATTCCTATGGTACCTTTTCATATATGATTACCACAGGCTCATGTTGAAGCTCCTTTAGCTGGGTCTATCTTATTAGCTGGTATCTTATTAAAATTAGGGGGGTATGGATTTATTCAAATTGTTTTGCCCTTGTTTCCTTATGGTTGTTGATTTTTTTCTCCGTTTATGGTAACCCTAAGTTTAATTGGTATAATTTATGGGGGTTTAACAACTTGTAGACAGAGTGATATGAAACGTCTTATTGCTTATTCTTCTGTTAGTCATATGGGGTTTGTAACTCTGGCTTTATTTATAACACCCACTTTAATAGGGTTAGAGGGTAGTATTTTAATAATGTTGGCTCATGGTTTAATAAGTCCTGCCTTATTTATTATTGCTGGGGTATTATATAATCGATTTGGGACACGTACTATAAAATATTTTAAAGGTTTAAATACTATTATGCCTCTTTTATCTATATTTACTTTTATTATTATTATAGCAAGTTGTGGGTTTCCTCTAACCTTAAATTTTATAGGAGAAATGTATATTTTTATTACTGTAGCGGCTAATAGTACAGCTTCTTTTCCTGTACTTCTTTTTATTTTAGGATTAGGCCCTTTATTAGGTATTATATATTCTCTTTATTTTTTTAATCGTTTATTTTTTGGTCAAACTAGTAAATATCTTTTTAATATTAGAGAGGCTAGTAAAAAAGAACTATTTAATTTAGTAATCATGATATTACCTATAATACTATTAGGAATAGTGCCCTTTATATTTTCACAAATATTATATCCTATTTTACTATCTATTATAACTCATCAAAACTTTTTAGCTTAAAAAAAAAAATATGCCTCATTTATTTATTACTCTTTTCTTAGTTTTAATAATACATTTTCTCATTGGGTACTCTATAAATTGTATAATTTTACATAATTTAATAAAAGAAGAAAATTATAGACAAGAACTTGTATAAAATTAAACATGAGAATACGTAAAGTTCATCCTGTATTAAAACCTTTAAATGAGGCAGTTATTGATCTTGCTACACCCTCTAGCCTAAGTTATTTATGAAATTTTGGCTCTTTATTAGGTTTATGCCTAATTATTCAAATTATTACGGGTATTTTTTTAGCTATGCATTACTGCTCTCACATAGAATTAGCTTTTAACTCAATTCAACACATAATTAGAAATGTAGAATATGGATGATTATTTAAACATATCCATGCTAATGGAGCTTCAGCATTTTTTATTTGTGTTTATATTCACATAGCAAGAGGTCTTTATTATGGAGGGTATCTAAGAAAAGAAGTTTGGAATATAGGGATAATTTTACTCTTATTAATGATGATTACTGCATTTATAGGCTATGTATTACCCTGAGGACAAATGTCTTTTTGAGGGGCTACAGTTATAACAAACTTTGTATCTGCCATTCCTTATGTAGGGCAATTTGTAGTAGAATGAATTTGAGGGGGTTTCAGTGTAGGGCAGCCTACTTTAAATAGATTTTTTTCCTTACATTATCTTTTTCCTTTTGTACTTTTATTATTTGTAATTCTTCATTTATTATTCCTTCATCAAGTAGGATCTAATACACCTATAGGACTAAATTCTAACATGGAAAAAATACCTTTTCATCCTTATTATACAAGTAAAGATCTTTTTGGGTTCTGTATTCTACTCTTTTGCTTATTTTATCTTGTATTTTTTAAGCCTTATTTATTAGGTGACCCTGAAAACTTTATAAAGGCTAATTCTTTAGTTACTCCTGTACATATTATGCCAGAATGATACTTTCTTTTTGCTTATGCTATATTAAGAGCCATACCAAATAAATTAGGAGGTGTTTTAGCATTAGTAGGTAGTATTATTATATTATGTATTTTGCCTTACGTTCATACATCCAGAATTAAATCTACCCAATTTAAAACTATAAGTCAGTTTTTTTTTTGGGTGTTTGTAAGTAATTTTATTTTTTTAACTTGAATAGGTTCTAAACCTGTTGAAGAGCCCTTTATTTTTTTAGGTCAAATATCCTCTCTTCTTTATTTTTTCTATTTTATAATGTTTATACCTTTATTAGGTGTAATAGAAAATACAGTAATTTATATCAAGTATAACTTAATTAGTTTAATTGCCCTAAAAAAAATTAAGTCAATTTTACTATTTACACTTAGAAAAAAATCTTAATTATTTTTTTTATCAAAAATTTATATTACTCATGACTAGTCCTTGAATTGTTCGTTGAATTTGATCTACAAATCATAAAGATATAGGTACTTTATATTTAGTATTTGGTATATTTTCTGGTTTAGTGGGTACTGCTTTATCCGGTATTATTAGACTTGAGCTATCATCAGCAGAAAGTGTAATGGGAAATTCTCATCATTATAATGTAGTAGTAACAGCTCATGCATTAGTTATGATTTTCTTTATGCTTATGCCTATTTTAATAGGAGGTTTTGGAAATTGATTTATTCCCCTTACTGTGGGAGCTACTGACATGGCTTTTCCTCGTTTAAATAACTTGTCCTTTTGATTATTACCTCCTTCCTTTTTATTATTATTATTAGGTTCTTTATTAGAAGGAGGAGCAGGAACTGGTTGAACCCTTTACCCTCCTCTTTCCCATGCTATAAGTCATTCTGGTCCTTCTGTAGATTTAGCTATAGTGTCACTTCATTTAGCAGGTGTTTCTTCTTTATTAGGTGCTATAAATTTTATTGTTACAATTACTTTGTGTAGAGCCGCTAGTATGACTATGTTTGCTCTGCCTCTTTATGCATGGGCTATATTTGTTACTGCTCTTATGCTTTTATTTAGTTTACCTGTTTTAGCAGGTGCAATTACAATGCTTTTAACAGATAGAAATTTTAACACAACTTTTTTTGATCCTACTGGAGGTGGGGATTGTATTCTATTTCAACATTTATTTTGATTTTTTGGTCACCCTGAAGTTTATGTTTTAATTATTCCTACTTTTGGTATAGTATCTGAAGTTATTAGAACATTCAGCAGAAAAAAAGAAGTATTTGGTTATAAAGGCATGGTATATGCCATGCTAGGCATAGGTATTCTAGGTTATGTAGTTTGAGCCCATCATATGTACACTGTAGGAATGGATGTGGATACACGAAGCTATTTTACAATGACAACTATGATTATAGCAGTACCAACTGGTATTAAAATATTTTCTTGACTTTCTACTATGTGTGGGGGTCTAACAACTTGAGAAACTCCTATGTTATTTACCCTTGGATTTATGGTATTTTTTACTATTGGAGGGTTAACTGGGATTATTCTTTCCAATGGATGTTTAGATTTATATTTACATGATACATTTTATGTTGTAGCCCATTTTCATTATGTTTTAAGTATGGGGGCTGTATTTGGGGGATTAGCTGGTTTTTATTATTGAATAGGGAAAATAACTGGTTATGCCTATAGTGAAATTCTTGGTAAAATACATTTTTGAACTTTTTTTATTGGGGCAAATGTAACTTTTTTTCCTCAGCATTTTCTTGGATTAGCAGGTATGCCTAGGAGAATACCTGATTACCCTGAAGCTTTAACACAATGGAATAAAGTAAGTTCTACTGGGGCATCTATATCAATAATGTCTTTTCTTTTATTTTTATTTATTATATTTAATTTATTTTATCAACAAAAACCTTTTAATGGTTGGGAGGTACCTGCTACAGGTTTAAATTTAAGCCAAGGAAAAACCTCAGAATGAATAATGTCTTCTCCACCCACATTTCATACTCATTCTTCAAATCCTTATGGTGCTTATATTGATAATAATTTTTCTTTTACACCCCATGAAAAAGATCTATACTTTACCCCCTCAAAAAAAATTAAAAAATTTATTGATTACAAACATTCAATACAAAACCATAATAGAATGTATGAAGAGGAATTATGTACTAATTTTAAAGAGCAAAATTTTATATGAAATTACAAACATACTCTCAAAATTAAAATAATAGACTATATAAACACAAAAAACCCCCAAAATAATACAAATTTTATAGAAAATCTTATCCTTTATAAAGAATTAAATTTAAATCAAGATAAAACTTGAGATACTAAAAATCGTTTAAAGGCACTCATATTACTAAATGAATTTACAATAAATAATTATTTAAACCCAAATGTAATAGTTAAAATATTACCTCTAATAAGTCACTATACTAAAACATCTTTTTGAGCTAATCATTTAATAAGAGAAGCCCTTACAAATAATATAAATAAATCTTCTCAGATAAAAAAAGAAAATTTAATAAAAAATATTTCCCCTGCATTTTATAATTTTCTTAGTAAATATAGAGCCTATTTAAAATCTTTAATTATAACCCCAGAAAAAAAAAACCAATTTATAAAGAAAAAAAAATATGTAAGTCGTGGTACTCTTAAAGAAGAACAAACTCAAAAAGAATTTTTTACTTCTCTTTATGAAGCTGATCTTATAAAAAAATTAGAAAATTATATTATAAAACTTACCTTATTAGGTCGATCAAATTTTATAGAAGAAGATATACTTTACATAGAATTAAATCTTAATCAAAATCAAATATGACACCCTACAAATCATATAAAAATACATCTATTATTAAAAGCATTCTCAAATAACCCTAAACTTAAGGAACAAATTATAATAGACATATTACCACTTATTCAAGAATATAAAGAGATTACTCCCACTATTAACGAAATAATTCTATTAATGATAGAACAAAATCCTTCTAAGATATATAAAATCAATAAAAAAAAAATCTTAAAAACTTTTAAAATATTAAATAACCCTAAGATTAATACTGAAAAAAGATTAAAAATAATAAAATATTTAGAAGAATATATAATTATTTTAAAAACTTTTAATAAATATTATTTATTAAAGGCCTATCAAATTATAAAAAATCTTGATCTACTAGTGAGAGAACCAAAAACATTAAAAGAAAAATTATATAGTAGCTACGTAAAAAATCTAATAAATAAGATAAACCCTAATCATGTACTTTTACACTCTTGATTAAATAAAACTATACTTAAACCCTTAATAATATGGCAGTATAAAAATACAACATTTCTTTCTAAGTTAAAATGATTAATAAATATAATATCTATTAAAAATACCGAAACACCGGAGTGAGCTCAATTAGTAACGGAAGTTGAAAACCAAGATAAAATACCATATAATATAAATAGAAAAATATTCTTTAAAAATAAACGACAAATTTTCTATCAAAAAATAAAAACATACCTAAAACAACTTCCAAAATATATAAAACCAATCTTAATTTCCCCTATAACAATTATAACATTATATATACCAATTATTACTATTACAATTTTACACTCTACCCTTAATATATTAAAAATTTGGCCTTTATTATTTAAAGATTCCCCCTATAACTATCAAATTGGATTTCAAGAAGCAGCAAGTCCAAGTGCTGAAGCTATAATTTCATTTCATAACCATGTCATGGTTATTATTGTTGTTATATTAAGTGTTGTTGTTTGAGTAGTTATAAAAATTATGTTTTCTAACTCATTTTATGATAAAAATTTTATAAAAAATGAAGAATTAGAATTAGGCTGAACTTTATTACCTATAATTATATTAATAACTATAGGCATACCTTCTCTTAAATTACTTTATGCTCTAGATGAAGTAATTCACCCACAAATTACTCTTCATGCAATAGGACACCAATGGTACTGACACTATGAATATAATGATCTTATTAATCAAACTGTTTCTTTTGAGAGTTATATGACCCCAACAGAAGATTTACAAATAGGCCAATTAAGACTCTTAGAAGTAGATAGATCCATTTTACTCCCTATTAATACAAATATAAGGGTTATAGTAACAGGGGCTGATGTAATTCACTCTTTCACTATTCCTTCCCTTGGGTTTAAAATAGACGCTGTCCCAGGCCACTTAAATCAAATAGGTTTTCTCATTAAAAGAGTAGGCATATTTTTTGGCCAATGCTCCGAGATATGTGGTGTAAATCACGGTTTTATGCCTATTAAATTAGAAGCTGTTAACCTAGAATCCTGAATTCTATGAATCCAAGATCAAATACAAGAAAAATTATAAAACCCCCCTCCCCTAAAAATTCAGACCTACCTTTAAAAAAAAACTCATGCTTAACATAAAATAGAAGAAACCATAACCCCCCTCCCCTAAAAATTCAGACCTACCTTTAAAAAAAAACTTAGTTTTTTTTTTTATTTTTGTTGTTGTGGGGTTCGGGGTGTAGCTCACAGATCGGAAGAGC